TGGTTGAAACCACACATAAAAATGACATTGACATAAATTGACAAGGTAATATTTCCATTTTTTCATGAGAAAGGGCCTATCTTTTAAAGCCAGAATTGATTTTCCTTGATATCTAACATAATGCATCAAAGGATCCTTGACCAACCATAGGAGGGTCTGAAAATCATTAGCAAAACCTTCTGCAAAATGTTCTATTTTTCCATAGAAAAAAATTCGTTCAAGAAAGACGCGAGAAAATGTTGATCGTAAATGAAAGCACTGATTACGGAGAAAAAAGAAGATGGATTCATATTCATATATATGAGAATTATATAGGAACAAGAAAAATCTTGGATTTTTTTTTCGAAAAATAGAAATTGATTTCTGTGGAATAATAAGACTGTTCCAACTCCAATACTGATGAAGAAAGAGTCGTAAAAAATGCAAATAAGAAGGGTCTTTCAACCAATAACGAAGGGTTTGGACCAATTTTTCGAGATGAATGGGGTAAGGTATTAATACATCTGACACATAATTTAAATGCGGAAATTTGTCCTCTAAAAAAGGAAATATTGAATGAATTGATCGTAATTTATGCGATTTTACTATTTCTGGCCTTTCTAAAGAAGATCCTAATTGTCGGGAAAATGGAATTTCCACAATAACTGCGAAGCCCTCCGATATCATTTGATAGTACAAATTCTTGTTGTACCTAAAAAATGGATTTTGGTTGGAATCATTAACAGAAATAATCAAATGATTCTGTTGATAGATTCGCATAATTAAACGTTTTACAATTAAGAAACTCAATTTTTTGTCATAACCTTTATTTTGCAACAAAATAGATCTATTTAAACTATGATCATGAGAAAATGTATAAATATACTCCCGAAAGATAAATGGGTATAGAAAGTCGTTTTTTCGAGATCTATTTAGGGCTAAATATCTTTGCATATTGATTTTCTATTAGATTAGATTGAAGCAAGAATAGAGGATTTTTATTGGGTTATTAGATGATACATAGTGCGATAGAGTAAAAACAAAGTAGTATATCAAAATAGTGGATATAATAAAAAAAGAATAGATACCTCGGGAATAGGTAAAATCATTAACGGACTGAATTGCTCCATCCTTGTTTTTTCCATCTAATTGGTTTATATTTATTTGGATTATAGGAAAAAAGATGATTCGAAATCCTTTATTTTTTCAAACTAATCGCTCTTTTGATTTTGGAAAAAAATCTCTTTATCAATATACTCGTTCTTTTACACACTCACCCCCCCTTCTTTACTTTATAGGGGAGAATAGTTAATAGTTAGGACTCATTAAAAGAAAATGGAAAATCTATTCATAGAAAAACCTTTCCCGCATTAGGTACTAATTTTTTTTAACGTAAAATTAGATCGGATAATCATTTAAATAAAAAATGTAAGCTCGTTGCTTTTTTGTTTTCCTATAATTTGACTCTATCCATTTATTCACTTGACCCAACTTTGAATTCAGTTTTTATGTTCCGCACCAAGAATTCAAATAAAGTTTGGACTGGTCCGGCAAAAATGAAATATTATCAGAATTCTCCGTTGATACGACATGCTGCTTTTTCCATTCACTCCTTTCAGGATCAGTCGTGGTCTTACAAACTATACCCATGGTATGGACGAATCTCTTTCTTCATAGAAATGTATAAAAGATGTTAGCCGCACTTAAAAGCCGAGTACTCTACCATTGAGTTAGCAACCCCCCCAAAAAAAAATTCGATTATGTCCATACAATCGAAATCAAACTAACTCTAACTAAAACGAAATAGAAAAAAAAAAACATCAAGCGATTTAATCATACGCCACAATCAAAACATTAAACTAGTAAAAAATGAAAACAAGAAATTAAAAGAAAAAAATTATTAAGAATTTATAATCAATACGGAACAGAAAAAAAGATCAATATATCAATATAGATAAATATAGATAACATAAAATTTTTTAGATTCCCCTTCGTCTATTACCCTATTTATTCTTACTTACTTTTTATTTATTCTTACTTACTTATAGTTATTATTTAGTTATTATTTCCATTTCTTATTTCTACTTATGGAATAGTCCATTTAGTATTCTACTAAGATTCACTTCGAATACCTCTTCTAGTATACATTGTATATATTTTTTCTTTTTTTTTTAAGACTTTTTTACTTATAGATTTTTGATTTTTCAATATTCTATATTATACTTCTATATTAGATTATATTATATATATTAGATTATATTAGATATATTTTAGAAATATAATAGATATCTAATTATATATATTATATATTATAATATTCTAAATTATATAATATATAAATTATATAATATATTAGATAATTCGATATTTCTATCCGAGATTTCTATACGATATTTCTATACGATATTTCTATATTAGATTATATATATATTCTATTATTATATTATTAGATTAATATTAGATTATATATTCTATTATATATTCTAGAATAATAGATTCTAGAATAATAGAGTTCTATAATAAGAGAGAATTTTCTAAAAAAATGTGAATTCGCATTAGAACATTCAAGTTCTATATATTTTCATTCAAAAAAACTTTTGTAGCACAACAAATCGAACAAAGGCCTCACTTGAATGAAGAAACAATTCAAATTAATCTATGGAACAGGGATAAATAGATCGACAGATAAGATCCCATTACCTCAGATGGGATTATATTTATTTGATACACTCTTGTCAATATCAATGTGAATATAGTCAGTTCAGAAATAAATATATACTGGAGAAAACAAAAGAATTAATTGAAATTGAGTTTCAATAAAATTCAATAAAAAGAAATTCAATAAAAAAAATACTCAAACTTAAAAAATTATTCATACTCAAATTCAAAATTAAAAATAAAATACAAACAAATAGAAAATTGAATAAACTAAAAAAAAAAAAAAATACTCTACAAATAGAGTAAAATGTAAAAGAGTCTACAAATAAAAATAAATAGAAAAAAAAAATAGCAAAAAAAGAAAAAAAGTATTAATAGAGTATGAATAGAACAAGAGAAAGAGGGGTAATAGCGAAAAAAGTTCTGGTTCTACAAAGGTATATATGGACATATATGGATATGAATTATATGAATTAACGACACCCGCATTTCATTAAGGAAATTGGCTTTGATTAAGGCGAAGTTTGGATAACTTTTAAGTAGACAAAAGGAAATCCTTTAAGCATTTCATTTATTGAGTGATCTCTACTCGTCTTTCTTTTTGTTTCTTTTAGAATCGATTTTGATTCTTCATTCTGATCAAACTGTTGAGACAATTCAAAACGGTATTTCCTTGTTCCAGGATCCTTTATCTTTCCCTTGAATGGTTGGGTTTAGACATTACTTGGGTGATCTTTAATCCTTTCAAACTGGCTACAACATACCACTTTTTTCGATTTCTTTCTATCAAATACAAACAAAGAATCAGATTAACGGTTGATTCTTGCAGGATACATTTTTTTTTTTACTTTTGCGGGGAAAATTGGAAATTGTTTTGTTAGTCTTTCAGACTGAGTGCTAAAACTCAGTATCGAAATAGTAGAAGATCATCTTATTTATCAGCTAGACGAAAGAATTGTCATTCGAATTCATTTTGGATAGTCCATCTTATATGTTGCAATTCAAGTTAACGAAGTGAAATTAAGGGGTGTGTCATTTTTTTTTGTGATAGATTAGAAAGAATGCTAGATTCTAGAGAATATCTGGGACGGAAGGATTCGAACCTCCGAATAGCGGGACCAAAACCCGTTGCCTTACCACTTGGCTACGCCCCATATTTCTATCCAACACTACTAAAAACTAATATTGATATTGGTTCTTCGTCAATTCCCATCCAAATATCTAGGAAATACATTACCGTCTTGTTCGGATTTTCATATGTATAGATATACAATTCAACTGAATTGATTGCTCATAATAGCTAATTCAACTAAGATATTGTATAAAAATATGATTTCCTCTATTCTTTTTTGATTTGAGAATTGCAGGATTTTTGATTGGGTGAGTTTAATAACAATCAATTTAATAAAAATACAATTTAATAAAAATAAATAAAGAAGGGTTCTTGGTCTACCTTACTTTATTTTTGATCCATTTTTATATCAATAACATATTAATAACTTAGTCATCAATCAAAATACAATTATCTTCAAGAACAAAATGTTTGTTATGCTTAATAGTTTTAGTTTAATTTGTATCTGTCTTAATTCTGCCCTTTATTCCAGCAATTTTTTCTTCACAAAATTGCCCGAAGCCTACGCTTTTTTGAATCCAATCGTAGATGTTATGCCAGTAATCCCTGTACTCTTTTTGCTATTAGCCTTTGTTTGGCAAGCTGCTGTAAGTTTTCGATGAGATTTTAATACTGTCCTAGAAAAATTCATGATTTATTCGAGAAAACAAATTAGAATAATTGAGAAGATCAGATAAGTCTTATACTCTAAGCTCCAAATTCAAACATTAATTAAATTATTGGATACATTCAAATTCAAACATTAATTAAATTATTGGATACATTAAAGTTATTGTATAAACTATAAACGCGAGAATTCCAAATCACCCCTATGTTTTATCATTCTTTATTTTTTTTCATTCCAGATTCTATTAGTGCCCTAATTGTAGTTATGAAAAACAAATTCTAAGAAAGACCCGACTCTTATTCCAAATGAATTTTTTAAAATTGATTTCTATTTCTAGAAATCACTTCATTTTTTGGTGTTAAAATAGAAAATGTGGTATAAAAATAGAGAATCTATTTTTTTTCCAAACCAAAAACGATCTTGGAGATGTTCTAATGCTTACTCTTAAACTCTTTGTTTACACAGTAGTTATATTCTTTGTTTCTCTCTTCATCTTTGGGTTTTTATCTAATGATCCTGGACGTAATCCTGGACGTGAAGAATAGAATCAAAATTCTAAGGATTTTCATTATTTTAAATTAAAATGTTCTTTTAGCATGTTATTTCTTTTTACCCAGTCTTTATCTATTTTAAATCTCGATTTAAATCTAGATTTTTTAATATTTCTATTTCAAATTCTATTTGAAATAGAAATATTAATATAAATAAAGAAATTGGAAATTTCAATTTGTAACTAGAAATATTAAATAGAAATGAAATAGAAAATGAAATAGAATATTGAAATAAGAAAAGAAATAAAGCAAAAAGATTTTCTAAATTTCAAAGAAAAGAAAAGATAAAAAAATTCAAGTCATCACTGGAACCGGAAAGAGAGGGATTCGAACCCTCGGTACGAATAATTCGTACAACGGATTAGCAATCCGACGCTTTAGTCCACTCAGCCATCTCTCCCGATTGAAAAAAGCTAATTATAATTATAAGGATAATTATTATGTTACATTACAGAGCAGGTAGTTCCATTATACTACAAGTAAGGCTTGAAAAAAAAAGGCTTTTCCCCTCTCTTTATTACTTTAAGATAATCATAATTTCATAATTACTTATTTTATTTTTTTTATAGAAATTCGAATTCTATATAATTAGAATTCGAAATTGTCGATTTTTCTATTCTACAAATATATTCTATAAATTTCTATTAATTCGAATTTATTTATAATTCTATATTTTTCGAATTTCTATTATTATTTATTTTTATTATTTATATAATAGAAATAATTTATATAATAGAAATAATTTATATAATAGAAATAAATAATAAAAAAAGAATTTGAAATTGAAATATAGAAATTGAAATAGAAATAAATAGTTAACTTCTAATTAAATAAAAATAAAATATATTCAAAATGTTCCATTGTCTTACTCGACAAAAAGTTCATTATATACGATAATTGTATCGTAGCGGGTATAGTTTAGTGGTAAAAGTGTGATTCGTTCTAGTAATTGAAACGAATAGTTAAGGGATCCCTTGGCTGATATTCGGATGAAAAACTTTATTTCTTAAAAGGATTAAACCCTTTACCATCTTAATGAAAAATTCGAGTAAGAATATACATTCTCGTGATTTGTATCCAACAGTCAATTAGAAATTGAAAAATTGGATTATTAAATTACGAAACAGAATTTTTTTTATTTTAATTGGATCAATCCTTTCAATTGAATAAGTATAAGTAAAGAATCTATGGAAAAAGACAGAAAAGTTTATTTCTAATCGTAACTAAATCTTCAACGTTTTCCTTGTTTTATATAGTCGAAATTGAATTGAAGCAAAATTAAGCATTAAACGATGACTTTGGTTTACTATAGACATCGACTTTTTTTTACCTCGGTGGAAACAAAATCTTTTTCCTAAGGATTCTATCAAATAGAAATAAAGAACGAAGTAACTAGAATAGAAGGATTGTAAATTGGGAAATTTGAATCCCACTTGTCTAGAGGGATCATCTAGAAAGTACCTTGTTTTGAATAACGAAAAGCTAACATAGATGTTATGGGTCAAATTTTTTTTCACTCACGTCTTATTTTCTAGCGTATAGCTGTAAATTTATCCATATCCCATAAAGAAGCCGAATGAAACCAAAGTCTCATGTTCGGTTTTGCATTAGAGACGTTCAAGATGATGAATCAACGTCGACTATAACCCCTAGCCTTCCAAGCTAACGATGCGGGTTCGATTCCCGCTACCCGCTATACTCTTTAAAAACGAAAAATTTGAGCTAATCTTTCTATAATCTAGAATCCATATATTTTTTTGCCTATTTTACTTAATTATTAAGTAGTGATTAATAGAATCTATATTATTCTAACATTATTAATAAAAATGTTAACTAAAATAAATAGTTAATTAAATCAAATATTAAAAAAAAATAATAATTAAAAATAAATTAAATAATAATACCAATTTAATCTAATAAAATCGAATAATAAATATATTAATTTAACTCAAATTCACTAATTAAAATATTTAATAGAAATTTCTTTTTTTCTATTTTTTGATAATTTTGATAATATATATAATATTAAATATTAAGAAATATTAATAATAAACGATATGAATAAAAAAAAATACTAAATTAGTAAATCCTAACTAAATACTATAAAACTAAATTCTATAATAATATATTATAAAATACTATTTACTATTACTAATAATTTATTAATTTAGAATACTATTTATTATTAATAGTATTAATGGAAATATTTCTATAAATAATAGAAAATCGAAAAAAATGGAAAATCTAAACAATATAATAATTTGAGTCTTTCTCTATTAATTTCTATTAATATATTATATAGAATAGACTATTGCTATATAGTTGCTATATAGTTTCTATATACTACAGACTCTAGAGTATCTATAGTATAGAATATTATTCTAATATATAATATATATATCCTATGTGTGTGGAATATATTATATATATAAATAATTATTATATAAATTATTATTATATAAATAATAATAGGTAAAATATGGAATTCAAATTTCTGAATTTCGAAAATTATCTTGTGTATTCTTTTTTTTATAAACAAAAATTATTAAAGAAAAAAAAATTGGAATACAAAA